TTTCTCGAAGCCTCTTGTTCATATCTCTCATCAAAAGGTGCTATTCGATAATGTCTATCTAGCAGACCTCCCGCTAACCCGAGCGAACATTCAAATATCTGTCCTACATTCATTCGTGAAGGTACTCCTAGGGGGTTAAAGACCATATCAACAGGCCTTCCGTCTTGCAAATAAGGCATATCTTGTCTAGGCAAAATTTTGGAAATGATACCTTTATTTCCATGTCTTCCAGCTACTTTATCGCCAACTTTTATTTTACGTTTCTGTAAAATATATACATGAATTGTTTCTGGATTATAACTAGAGCCCCCTTTTTTCTGGATCCACCTCACATCAATAACTCTACCCCGACCCCCTATAGGGAGTTTTAGACAAGTTTCTTTTGATGTGGATACCTGAATACCAAGTATGGCTCGTAATAATCGATCCTCGGGGGCATACGAAGACTCTTTTGCCATCTGGGGTGTTAATTTACCTACCAAAATATCACCTGTTTCTACCCATGATCCCAACCTCGCAATTCCATTTTTGTCTAAATTGCGGAGTAAATGGGTTTCTAAATGCGGTATTTCACTAGTGACCCTTTCGGGTCCTTGACTTGTCACATAAGTCTGAATTTCATATTTCCGGATGTGAAAAGAAGTATAAATATCTTCATATGCAAGACGCTCACTAATGAGTACCGCATCTTCAAAATTGTAACCTTCCCACGGCATATAAGCCACTAATACGTTTTTTCCCAAAGCTAGTTCGCCCCCAACTGTAGCGGCACCATCTGCTAAAAGTTGTCCCTTTTTAATGCATTTACTCCGCGGAATCCGGGGTTTTTGGTGCAAACAAGTATTTTTGTTGGAACGTTGATACATAACTAATGGAATGCTTTGAGTATCCCCATTACCAGATAAAACGATCTTATCCGTATCGGTATAAATGATCTTTCCCTCATGTTCGGCTATAGCGAGAACCCCCGAATCCAGGGCCGCTTGGCGTTCCAACCCGGTTCCAACAATGCATTTCTCGGACTGAGAAAGCGGAACTGCTTGACGTTGCATATTAGAACTCATTAAAGCTCGATTTGCGTCGTTGTGCTCGATAAAAGGAATGAGGGAAGCTCCAATAGAAAAATATTGGAAAGGAAAAATACTTCGAAGATGCACCTGTTCCCACGCAATAGTCAGGAATTCTTGACGGTATCGAGCCGGAACAACCTGTTCTTCCTGAATACCTTGATTCAGGGCCAAAGAATTTCCCGTGGATACCATATAGTATTCATCCCTACTTGGTGATAAAAAAAGCATCTGTACCCTTGTGGATCTCTCTGAAATTTTATAAAAAGGACTTTCTAGAGATCCCAAACGACCAATTCTTGCATGAATTGCTAAGGATCCAATAAGTCCAACATTAATGCCTTCAGACGTGTCAATTGGGCAAATACGCCCGTAGTGACTAGGATGGATATCTCGTATCCGAAAACTAGCCGTTCGCCCTGTCAATCCTCCAGGTCCCAAATAACTCAATTTTCGTCCATGAACAATTTGTGTCAATGGATTAGTTCGATCCAAAACTTGAGATAATGGATGTAACCCAAAAAAAGATTCATAAGTCGTTGTTAGTGGAGTTGAAGTTACCAAATTCTGAGGAGTCGGTATTAATTTATGCCGAATTGCTCCACATATCGTTCCTCGAATCACATTTTCTAAACGAACCAGAGCCAATCCAAATTGATCTTGTAAAAGATCTGCTACAGAGCGAATACGTTTATTTTTCAAATGATTCATATCATCAAGTGTACCCATTCCAAATTTCATTCCAATCAAATGATCCGTAGCTGCCAATATATCACGCGGTAACAAAAACGTATTTTTGGGGGGTATATCAAGATTCAGTCGACGGTTCATATTTCGTCGACCAATCCTTCCTAATTCGCATTTTTGTTGAAAGAATTTTTTTTGTAATTCTTTACATAAAGATTCCGAAAATACCGGGTCCCCCCCTACACAAGCAAACTGTTGATAAAACTCCAAAATGGCATTTTCCTTTGACCCAAAAATTTTTTTCTCTTTATCATTCAAAAAAGACAAGAAAATTTCCGGGTAACAAACATTATCCAGAATTTCTTTTAGATTCGAACCCATAGCTGATGATAGAACTAGAATAGATATTTTCTGTTTCCTACTCACACGAGCCCATATCCTTGCTTTTCTATCAATCTCTAATTCTGATCTTCCTCCCCAATCTGATATTATGGTGCCGGTATAGACTGAAATTCCATTATGGTCCAAGTCCGACCGATAATAAATACCGGGGCTTTGCAATATTTGATTGATCACAATTCTGTATATTCCATTTACGATAAATGTTCCCAGGGAATTCATTAGAGGAATGTTTCCAATAAAAATGGTTTGTTCTTGCATCTCCCTGCCGGTTTTCCAAATTAATCCTGCGGATACATATAATTCAGAAGAATATGTAAGTGATTTATACACAGCATCCTTTTCTTTTATCACTGGTTCTACCAATTGATGGGTTTCGACAAATAATTGAAATTCAATTTCTTGATCTATATCTTCAATTTTTGGAAACTTATAAAGCTCTTCCGGTAAGCCCTGATCAATGAACCGACAAAATCCTTCAAATTGGATCTGATTAAACCCGGGTATTGTAGACATCAGCTCATTTCCCTCTCGTAACATTTGACCCCAACCCCTCATTTGTTTAAACATCCCAGTTTTTGATCATTCGTTATTGAATCATATCGATCGATCTAGCTCTGATGGAATTTATATTCTGTTTACTAAATCACATAAAATTTGATTAAAAAATGCCACATATATGGAACGTATGAAATACAGAATACAGAAAATGAACTACTCATACTAAATACTGAATTTACAACAGATATAAGAGGAAAGAGGTTGATAAAACATTTTTTTAAAAAGAATTAGGCTGATTAATTAGATATATTTAGGTTCCCTTTCTACCATTATTATATTATAATATTAATTACTCCAATTAATTACTTCGATTGGATACTCAAAAAGAAACAGATCGTAGGATTTGATCCCTTCACCGAGATAAGAATAATAAGAAAAATTGATAGAGTTTTTTTATTACTTAATGCCTTTTGGTTTTTTTTTTAACCTATTTGCGTAGAAAAGATATATTTTAGTAACAGTTATTATAATTTGTAATAGCCGCTTGTATTGTAAAGTAAAGCGAGTTTTAGTTAGTAAATAATCAATTTTAATACGTGCCTTGATATCTATATATCGTATATAAGAAATTGTCTGTGTAATTTCTGTTATGGTTCCGGGGTTTACATATAGTCATAATTGGTGTTATAATTAAAATTGAGAAAAAGAAAATAGAAATAAAGAGTTTTGTGAAAAGACGCAATAATAATGATTAGTTATCATTTGGATTTTCTTATGTCATTAGGGAAACATGCTTTGAAGTCAGAATCTAAGATCCGTTCATGAATTCGCAAATAGTTAATGGTTCCAATTTCTTATGATTTTTGACTTTTGTGACTGGAAGTCTTTTTTTGTTCAAGTACTACAATAAAAAAGTGCATTAATCCACCCCAAAAGATACTATTTGCATCTATTTTTTTTGGCGGCATGGCCGAGTGGTAAGGCGGAGGACTGCAAATCCTTTATTCCCCAGTTCAAATCCGGGTGCCGCCTGATTCTTAAAAAAGGGAAATAGACTAATCCCTTATCGCCTTCTATAACCTATATATAACTCACTGAATTATTCCCCAGCCCGATTAAAGGCAAGGGTCTCTTGATACTGATTCGAAGCATTTAGTGCGCTGTAAATCTTTGTATCTATAATTCAAAATTCAAGGAGATTTTTGAGTAAGTAGCAAGCAATAGGAGTATAAGTTTTGAGAGCCCTTACTTTACATTCCTATTGGAGCCAATTGGGTGCGGGGTAATATACTAACTAAGTAGTAGTTAATAATTGCAGAAGGGATAAGGGATATAGTTTGTATACAAACTAAAAAGAATCCCTTAGTACTCAGGTATTCAATTAAGGTTGGATTGATAAACCTTCTTTTCATTAACCGGTGGAATAGCCTATTTCAAATCATGGGGTAATTTTTTATATGTTATATATATGTGAATTTCTTGGATTAGTTCATTAAATTTAAAAAGAGTCCGACACTTTTTTGACTATGTACCATTGATTTCACTATTATTAGTAAACAATAATGGAATAATTCCTTCATATTCATAGAAATAGGGGACATAATTCACATGGATATTGTAAGTCTCGCTTGGGCTGCTTTAATGGTAGTCTTTACATTTTCTCTTTCACTTGTAGTATGGGGAAGAAGTGGACTCTAGAAATACTAGTTAACGTAGCTAATTTTAACTCATTTTGTTTTTGGTTGAGGAATCAAACCGTATCAATTGTTTTAGAGATCACTCCCGAAAGTATTTTTACAGATACTTTTATTATGTTTCTTTTTTGAAAAAAAAAATTCGAAATCTAATAATTGGAACTGTAAAATTAAAGTAAGAGTTGCCTTTGGATTATTTCGGATTGATCAGACTGAATACAAATCGATCAAATAGCTGGAGCAAAACAATAGAATTAAGATCAATATGTACATAACGAGTGCATTATAAATTAGTCAATATTAAATATCTTAATTATTAATATTAAGTCTGTATCTTTAGTATAGTCCAACTTTCTAAACGACAAAAAAAAAAGAAAAATCTATCTAATACTAAATAAATAAAAAAAATCGAAAAAGTATGGTAGAAAGAAATCTATTTCTTTCTACCATACTGCTATCAAATAGCATCGAATACTGATGATTCTAGCCTGCTCATTTTTCAGCTAAGAAACGCAATTGCAATACCCTTATAATTCTATTTTTAAATCATTGATAAAGAACTAAGAAGTCAAGTTTCATTCAAACTAATCATTTTGGCTGACCGTTTTTACATAAATGATAAGTAGAAAAGCAGTAGGAACTAGAATGAATAGCGCAGTAGCAATAAATGCAAGAATATTTACTTCCATAATTTCATCGTTTTTTAAGTTCGCAATAACTCGGGATTTAATCCCATAGAGATGATCAAAATTAAACCTGTAAATTCAATTGAATCGGATTAATATCATGAATTTATATCATGAATAACAATACCTTAACTATCATATCAATTCGCCGTTGCAAATTGGATAGTATAACATAGGCGAATCTTTTATCTATACTGAATCAAAAATAAATATAAATGCAGATATATATTATAGAATTCGTGATCTAATCAAGATATCATTCTTTTTTTTTTTACCATAAACTAAAGTTTTCCTTGTACAATAAATCATCGAACGAAGTCTCATCTGACCACTTTTCTTTTTTTACACTTCCATTAGTTAAAAAAAAACTAAAATAAAAATAAAAAAAATGGATGAAAAACGGACAAAAAAAGATAAGGGGTGAAGTTATAAAATACCTTTCTTTTTAATACTTTTTTTTATTTTTTTTTATCTTGTAAGAATAAAAAAAAAGTATTAAAAAGACGAGTACTGGGACAAAAAATAGAATATTGTATCAAATCCCTTAATTTTTATTTTTCGGTTTTTGCTGGAACTTTAATTCAAGTGGAAATTGAATTATTACTAAACAATTTTATATGAAAATGAAGATTTTCATTTAGAAAAAAAATGGCCTTTATGGAGGGTCTAAAAAAATATAGTTATTTACCCTTTCTTTTATTGGTTGTTGGATCCGTCGGGACTGACGGGGCTCGAACCCGCAGCTTCCGCCTTGACAGGGCGGTGCTCTAACCAATTGAACTACAATCCCAAGGAATTAAGGTAGACAATCTCTTTTTTTATAATTAGATTCAAACCATTTATAGTTCGAATGTTTGTGTTGTAAACGAGAAGGGAGTGATAAGTGATATGATATATTGATATCTGCATGAATATGTACTTGAATGAGAACAACAGGAATTACTAGTCAATTTTCTTCATGTCAAAAAAAATGGTGAAAAATTCTTTCACTAAAACTAAAGAAAACGGGTTTTCCTTTTTTCCTTATACTTTACTTTATACTTTTTTTTTCTTTTCAAATTATCACATAATATGAATCGAGATTATTATCTGGATCAACTATTTCCCGGAACAAATAAAAATGACTAGAACAAACAAATCACAAACAGACATTTTTACTCTTTTATATATTCCACGTATCGGCCGTTTCGGAAGGACAAAAATCTTCATCTCAGAGTGGGTGAGAGGGGTTTTGGGCCGAGCTGGATTTGAACCAGCGTAGACATATTGCCAACGAATTTACAGTCCGTCCCCATTAACCGCTCGGGCATCGACCCAGGAAGAATCAACTCCATTTTAGGTTTATTGATTAGGCTTATTGATAATCCATGATCAACTTCCTTTTATATTATAGTACCCTACCCCCAGGGGAAGTCGAATCCCCGCTGCCTCCTTGAAAGAGAGATGTCCTGAACCGCTAGACGATGGGGGCATACATACCCAACTGCCATCATACTATGTTCATAGTATGAACAGTTTTTTGAAATTGTCAATATACTCTAATATCTATTATTGGTATTAATTATTAAATTCAAAATCTATTATTGTTATTAATTATTAAATTCAAAATTGATAATTAGATTCTTAGATTCAAGGGATCTTTGCGTCTGACATGATTACATAAAAATTGTTTATCATTTCATTTTTTCAATAATTCATTCAAACCATTCGAGATTCAATCTATAAACTAGAAAACTCAAATTAAAGGATCCGTTCAGGACTTTCTTTATCTACAAAAAAAAAAAAAAAAAAGAAAAATAGAGGTTTAAGTTAAACAAAACCCATTATCCCATTTAGAAACGAACCACTAGTTGATATCAGTCTACTTAATGTATATTTAAGTTCTAATATTCGAATTCGATTATATATATAACTTAATATATGTACTATATATAGATATTTTTTATATCTATTCCCTTTTTCGATATATAGAAATGATGACTTATATAGTAATTTATTATAAATATATATTAAAGGGCCCCTTTAACTCAGTGGTAGAGTAACGCCATGGTAAGGCGTAAGTCATCGGTTCAAATCCGATAAGGGGCTTTTGGATTTTTTCATCAAAAAAACGCCATCATATTTAAACGGGAAATAGAGTGTTTGTTGATTTTTAAAAGGACAAAGTCAGCAACCCTATAAGTATAATAACTTATTATATATATAAGTTAGTATATAGTAGTTTTAATTATAATTATAAAGTTGAACTAATCTTCATTATATTATAATGAATAAATACTAATAATCGTATAAGTGGTTTCTTGAATCAGTAAAAAAAGAATTTCTATTTTAAATTATTTCAATCAAATTGTTTAGAATAAAAAAATGAGAAATCAACAAATACCAAAATAAGTGGACCTGACCTATTGAATCATGACTATATCCGCTATTCTGATATTAAAATGTGATAGAGATTAAATTGGAACA